ATATGAAGAAAGATAGATGATATTGCAGGATTTGGAAGAGAAATAAGGGTTGGGGATCCTACTACATATATGTATATATAATGCCTATGAGTATAAATCCTTGTGTATGTTTCGAAGAATGGTTACAGAATACGATTTCATAGAATAAAAAGTGCAGGTGATTTACGTTATGTAAGAATAAAAGTATATGTTATTTACTAGTTAGATAGTAATTACCCCTATATCTTTTTTTCTAGCCCACTGCATTTAGATGGATTCCCATATCAGTCCTTTTTCTATTTTGTCTGTGATTGTGAATTGAATGAAAGAGAAAGAATAGAATAGCTTATAAACAAGGAAATGCAATGACTAAAACCGTATACATATCTATTTACATAAGGTAGAAAGGAAAACGGCATATCGAAGTAGTTCTGAAAATTCAGTAATATTCTGAATTCCATTTGGAGTTTTTAGCTACTTCGACCCGATAGATTTTAGTGATAAAGATCAAAAAATAAAAAATAAGTGTAGTAAAGTAAATAGTAAAAGTAGAAGTAGAAAAAGAAGTAGATTAAGTACTAATTCATTGGTTGGTTGTATCATTAACCATTTCTCTTTTTGGTGCGAGGAACTTACCATGAATCCACTTATTTCTGCTGCTTCCGTTATTGCTGCTGGATTGGCTGTAGGGCTTGCTTCTATCGGACCTGGGGTTGGTCAAGGTACTGCTGCGGGCCAAGCTGTAGAAGGTATTGCGAGACAACCAGAAGCAGAGGGTAAAATACGAGGTACTTTATTGCTTAGTCTGGCTTTTATGGAAGCTTTAACAATTTATGGACTGGTCGTGGCATTAGCTCTTTTATTTGCAAATCCTTTTGTTTAATGTTTCATTTCATCGTACAATAAAAATGTAAAAAAAAAAGAAGAATAAAAACATAACCATAACTAAGAAATTTTAGAATTCTCAAATTCCATTAAGAATAATAAGCGGAGTGATACAAAAAGAACTCTGTTCTTTGTTAGTCCTATCTATAAGGGGAAAGCATATGAAAAATATAACCGATTCTTTTGTTTCCGCGGGGCACTGGCCATCCGCTGGGAGTTTCGAGTTTAATACCGATATTTTAGCAACAAATCCAATAAATCTAAGCGTAGTGCTGGGTGTATTGATTTTTTTTGGAAAGGGAGTGTGTGCGAGTTGTGTATTTCAAGAATAGGTTGGATTTCACCGGCTGCACTTTCTTTATATTTATGTATTATTATTTATAGCAGAAATAGGAACAAAGGGTGCACAATCTCGACGAATTACTTCGGAATTGGATTTCATTCAGAAATCATATGTAAGAACCATAGCATTTCGTGACGAATTGGTAAATGAACTTTGATTCTCTATCAACCAATAATGTTGAGGTCTTTTACATGGTTAAAGATAAATTGTTTGAAGTCCAGGCACAGCATAGCATGGTACTCTTTCTACCGCTACGTTAGTACCCAAATGGTTTAAAAATGATAAAAAGAAAAAAGGAATAATTGGGAATTTATCCGATGTAGAACACTCATATGGATAAAATTCTTTGAACCATTAACTGGGAAGATGGGTATCTTCCCCCCCTTTTTTATCCACTGCCGAATCGACGACCTATGTATTGTATTTGTATACAATGTATTTGTATAAAAAAGAGAATTTTTTGGATGAAAAAAATCGAAATATCATTCTAATAATAATGAGAATGAAGTAATGAAGTTCATAATTATATTCAATTCTATTTCTATTCTATTAGAATTTTGATCTAATTTCTCATAGCATATAAAGAAGAAAGAATAGAATTCTTTTTTCTTTAAAATCTTTTTTTTTTCTTTTTGTAAATAAGTTGTAAATAAAGAACAAATAAAGAAACAACTTTGCTGACAATTTTTTATTTTTTGTCTGGTCTGAAGAGTCCTCCTAAGATTCTGAGATCAGTTTCGATATCTTTGAATATGAACAAAAAGAGAGGATAGGCTCATTCCATTAAAAGATATGGGGATGCCCATCAATCAAAGAAAAGAGAAAAGAAACAATTGAGCGTGAGAGCCAAATGAATCGAAAGATTCATGTTTGGTTCGGGAAGAGATATGATAGCTGTGAAATGAATGGAAAAATAATCTACTTTCATTAAATGATTTATTAGATAAGCGAAAACAGAGGATCTTGAGTACTATTCGAAATTCAGAAGAATTACGTAGAGGAGCCATTGAACAGCTCGAAAGAGCTCGGGTTCGATTACGGAAAGTGGAAATCGAAGCAGATGAGTATCGAACGAATGGATACTCTGAGATAGAACGAGAAAAGGTCAATTTGATTAATGCTACTTGCAATAGTTTGGAACGATTAGAAAATTACAAAAATGAAACTCTTTTTTTTGAAAAACAAAGAGCAATTAATCAGGTCCGACAACAAGTTTTGCAACAAGCCTTACAAAGAGCTCTAGGAACTTTGAATAGTTGTTTGAATAGCGAATTACATTTTCGTACCATCAGT